GAGAATAAAAACTGATTCCGTTTCTTATATTATAATTATAATGTATAACGCTATTGCTATTCTAATCGACTTGAATATTGAATACCAGAAAACTATATGAATGTTGTATTTATTAACATTAACATGCGGATATACCTAATCTATATCTACGTCTTCTCTCTTCTTTTATTGTCCTATTGACATATGACTTAAGGTTCAATATAATTTCATATGTCTTAGGTGAATTTGAATAATTTGACCGGCTAAATAATCTTTTGGTAAAGCAACTAAAATCCAATGCGAAGAAAAGGATCTTGGGGATCAAACCCAGCTTTGTGAATGATAGAGAGAAAGACCAATGAAATCAAGTTTCAAGGTTGTATAGTTTAAAGTTTAATGGTAAAGTTTGATTACCATTAACCTCCAGAATAATGAACAAGTTTTTCGGTTTGATCCATATCCTAAAGGCGGCCTTCGCCTTGAGTTATATTAAGTTAAGCCGCCCTTATTCCTTATTTTGGTTTATTGCATATTTCTATTTCTACTATACTATTTCTATGTTTCTATGTGTTTCTACTCTATGTGTTTATATTGCTTTTTATTTCCTAAGGGTGGTTGGCCCCCGGGACCTAGTATTTCTGTTTCTAGTTTATTTCTGGCTCAAGGTGGCCATAGGCCCCTATGGTCCAGTGGTTACGACCTCTCTCTTTCACGGAGAAAACGAGGGTTCAAGTCCCTCTAGGGGTATAACAACACTCAAGACTATAGGAGTAGAAGTGGGATTTTCTATCAAGTGATCCCTGTTTGTCAAGTCCTTCTATTAGTCTACTTAGAAGGACTTCATATTTTATATCATTTGATATTTATATTTATTTGTCAAGTCTGCCTGGGAGATGAAAGGAAGTTGATTATGGAACGTCTAAAATGAATTAGGCGTTGGGTCGATGCCCGAGTGGTTAATGGGGACGGACTGTAAATTCGTTGACAATATGTCTACGCTGGTTCAAATCCAGCTCGGCCCAACAATTTGGCAACCTACGATGGTAGAGCCTAAGAAATACCTATCCAAATTTTCTGCTAGATCTCTTCTTATTTCCATGGGATTGTAGTTCAATAGGCTAGAGCACCGCCCTGTCAAGGCGGACGTTACGGGTTCGAGCCCCGTCAGTCCCGACGGATCCAATAAGTACATCAATTCGCCTCTTTATTTTCTGTGAAAAAGAAGGGGGAGCATAATTTAATTCTGAAGGGGTTTCCCCTCTTTTTTTTCAGGATTCTGTCGAAGAAAGAACAAACCCTAAACAAAAATGAAAATAAGTAAAATAGTTAAGTTGATAGAATATTCCATTTTTCTCCCGCGACTCATTTTTCTCATACTTATTCGTTTTTCAAAGAAAATTGGATCATTAAAATTTAGAACCTAATTCTTCTCTTTTTCCACTTCGCTTGTATTGTTTGTTGGGGTTTTGTAGGTAATGGAAACAGACGCGTGGTTAGATGATACTTCATTTGATGGTTCTACAAGAAAGACCTAAAAAGAACGAACAGAAAATAAGGAGAAATAAAGGTCTTTTTTATTGGTCCGGGAATCCAAGATTGGATTCACTATGGATAAAAGATCTTCGTATGTTATACTATTCAATTCTCGACGACGAATTAATTTAATAGCTCAGATATTGTTATTCATGATATTGATCCGATTCAAGATCATCGATAGGTAATGCATTCATTGAATTGACAGGTGAAAGATTTATCATCTCTATGGGATTAAATCCCGAGTTATTGTGAAAAAAAAAAAACGATGAAATTATGGAAGTAAATATTCTTGCATTTATTGCTACTGCACTGTTCATTTTAGTTCCTACTGCTTTTCTACTTATAATTTACGTAAAAACAGTCAGTCAAAACAATTAATTACTTTAAATGAAACTTGACTTCTGAATTCTTATCAATAGTTGAAGAAATCAAATGAAAAGTATTCTATTTTTGCGTCTTAAATGAAATCAAGGGGCTATAATCCGCGGTATTCTATGAGATCCGAGAGTATGGTAAGTAAGAAATTTCTTTCTTACTTACCATACTCTCTAGTAGTGTTATGTTCTAGTAGTGTATAAAGTTGTAAATAGAGTTGGTATACTTTATTAGCTTCTATCTTCAATATATGTAGTTATTAATCCATATATAGAATTGACGTAGGACCCAATTGATAGCGTTTCATTCCTCAACTAAATTAGGAGTGCTTTTAAAGTCCACTTCTTCCCCATACTACGAGTGAAAGGGAAAATGTAAAGACTACCATTAAAGCAGCCCAAGCGAGACTTACTATATCCATGTGAATTATGTCCCTTATCTCTATGATAGAATTATTCCATTATTGCTCACTAATAATAGTAGAATGAATGGTCCAGAGTCAAAAAGGGATTCTGACCAAACACTATTGATTCATCAATAAAATAAAGCCATTTCAAAAATTCCTATATGATTTCTAATGGGGAAAGACTAAACACAAGTAAAATACACAATGACACTACAAAGGAATGTTACTAATGGAATGGAACGTCCAGTAATAAGAGAGCCCTTTCCTTTTTTTCTTGCCCTTCAAAGTAACAATAGATCAATTGTTATCTATTACATACTTTTATTTTCTATTTGATTTTGATATAATGCGTACCCCTTCGCGATTGTCTAGCTGAAGGAGTTGGGAGATAGTCTATTATACTCTTGACGGGGGGTTAAAAAAATATTTTTTTTACTTTTTTTCTATAAAAAATCTAGCCAATCTCAATCTAATAGTGATTGAATGCCTGAACACTCAGAGATTCTCGCGAGTCTATATATGTAGATTACAGTATAGAAAGTACTTTACCTAACTAGTAGTTGAATTATCCCCTGGCTATCCGATGTAATTTAAGACTCAATGAGTATACATTACATTAGCAGTAGAAGGGAATCGAAAAGTCTTGCTTCGACCTTTATTTTTTATATTCAAAGATTGGAAATCTTTTACAAAATTACCAGAATAGATGTTTAGAATCAACCAAGTATCAACAGTCCCCTTATTCTGTTTTGCTGGGGAAAATTATATTTAGTTATATCAGCAGAGCAGGATAAGATATTTCTATTCATTTGTTGATGAGGCGGCACCCGGATTTGAACTGGGGAAAAAGGATTTGCAGTCCCCCGCCTTACCACTCGGCCATGCCGCCAAAACGATATACAACAGGATAAAAAATTACCTTTGGATTACTAAACTTTCGTTTATTGTACTTGCATCCCTTTTTTCATACTTTTTTCTAAATAAAAATTTCTAAACAAAAAAATTATAAAAGAAACCCTTTTTCCCCTTTTGATTGTGTTTTATTTACCCCTTTGATTGATTGTATAGTATCTCAAAAAAACACAATGCCGAAAAACTTACACTCACTTTTCTATTGAAAAATAAAATTTGATTTTGACTCAAAAAAGCTAAAATTTATGACAAACAGGAACCATTAACTATTCGTTGACTGAGAATTCGTGAATTATTCTTAGATTTGAATATAAAATTTGGTTTGCCTAATGACATAAGAAAATACAAATTGATACATCCTTAATTGATTCTTTTGAATCAAAAACCATTCTCCATTTCCATTATAACAAAAATTAGAAGTATATGTAAACCCCAGAACGGAAATTGTTACACAGATACCAAGTATTTAGAGTATGTTGCCTATAAATAAAGGGAATTCGTTGGAACAAAAAAAAGGCCCGGCTGGGTATTGACCGGGCCAGGCCCAAAAGGCACCTCGAACAAAAAAAAAGCAAGAAGGTCTTCTTTATTTATCTTTCTATTTGGATCTTTCGAGCATCTAAATGGAATTGCTAATTATATAATAATGATAAAGAATGTGAAATAAATACTTTCTTTAATCCTTACTTGATGTGTAATGTAACATAGTAATTATCTTTTTCAATTGGGAGAGATGGCTGAGTGGACGAAAGCGGCGGATTGCTAATCCGTTGTACGAGTTATTCGTACCGAGGGTTCGAATCCCTCTCTTTCCGTTTCCGTTGATGACTTTCTATTTTTTTCTTTCAATTTTCGCAAACCCTCTTATTATTTTTTCCTAGTTAAACGTGTGGAATAGCTAAAATAAAATTGAAAGAAAATTGTAAAATCAAGCAAGAAAAACTAAATTTTTATTTTATTCTTCACGTCCTGGATTACGTCCTGGATCATTGGATAGGAATCCAAAGATGAAGAGAGAAACAAAGAATATTACTACTGTGTAAACGAAAAGTTTGAGAGTAAGCATTACACAACCTCCAAGATCATTTTTTGAAAAAGAAAAACGAGAAAAGATAATAGATCCTCCATTTTTATATCACATATTCTATTTTTACACCAAGAAATAAATTCTAGAAATAGAAAAGAATGTTCATAAATTCAAATGAAGTTGAAATGAAATTTCAATTTGGAATAGAATAAGAGTCTTTAATTACCACAAATCACTTTCATACCCATAATTAGCTATTGTTTCATACCCATAATTAGCTATTGTAAGGGGCCCTAAGCTAAGCTAATAAGGTCTTTCACCATAAAAAGGATTAAAATAGGGAAATCGGGCGAGCCGGGTTTATCGCGGCTATCCGATAATTTCAATGTTTGAATCGAAGGTTCATACTGTCAGACTTATTTGATCTTATCAATTATTATAATTTTTATCGAATAAATCATGAATTTTCTAGGATAGTATTAAAGATCTTATCGAAAACTTACAGCAGCTTGCCAAACAAAGGCTAAAAGAAAAAAGAACAGGGGTATGACTGGCATAAAATCTACGATTGGATTCAAAAAAGCATAGGCTTCGGGCAATTTGGCGAAGAAAAGACTACTCGGATAAAGGGCAGAATTAAGACAGATCAAACTAAAGATATTAAGCATAACAGACATTTTTTCGTCGAGATAATTGCATTTTGATTGAGTTATTGATATAAGGAAAAATAAAGAAAGTAGGGTAGACAAAAAAAATACTTCTTTTTCCGTTCAATCAAAAATCCTCCAATTCTCAAAGGAGAATAGAAGAAATCATACTTTCATACAATATCTTAATTGAATTATATGTAATGATCAATAAATTCAGTTGAATTCTAGATATACACATGTCAAAATCCTAGCACGAATCTATAATAGATTCTATAAAGAATAAAGATTTTCTATAGATAGTTTGGCCTGGAATTGACGAACACTTACTACCAATATTATTCTTTATTAGTATCCAATAAAAGTAGAAATGGGGCGTAGCCAAGCGGTAAGGCAACGGGTTTTGATCCCGCTATTCGGAGGTTCGAATCCTTCCGTCCCAGAGCATATCCGTTGTATCTGAATACTTCTTTTTTGTTCAACAAGGTTCTGTTTAAAGGTCTAATATTGGATAGAATATTATTCCTCTTTCTTTTTTCATTTTGAATGATTCTTTTCGGAATTATTTCTAAGTTTTTCACAAACTGAACTAAATCGAGTTCAAATGACATTCAAATACAAAAGTAACTGATAACTGAAACCTTTTCTGATTCAGATAAAGATAAGATGAGACATAGATCACAGTTGTAGAAAGATTACTTACTCTCAGGCTAAACAAAATATGAAAATACATATAAAAGAGGAAGTGCTTAGCTTATAGGTATGTATTGTTATCCTATTTCAGTCACAATAGTCTTTCTATTTTTGTGAAAAATAATGAGCATCCCTAAAATATTAAAATTGAAATATTTAACAATAATATTTCTTTTTATTGTTCGATCTATTTAGCTTATTTGCTTTACATCATTGACAATTCCATTCAAAATATTTTTTCTTTTGATAATAAAATGGAGTCTTTACTGCAAAACTTGATTCAAATAATGATGCAGAAGTAGGAAACTTTTTCAAGTAGCAAGATTTGTAATGATTCCTTATGGATTGAATCTTGGGGAAGTTGGAAATGGCTCAGTCTATCTTATTGAGTCACTTGAAGAGGCAGAGTCAAATATAATTTATTTATTCCTGTGATTTCTATTCTATTTCTATTAGTTATGTTATTTTTTATTTTTATATTTAGATTTCTGGAATTTCTTTTAGATATTTTTTTGAGATCGATATTTATAGAAAAATGTTCCATTCATACAAAAAAGCCGGGGTCTTGCTAATATTTCTTCAGAAAAATCTTTATTATCTATGTAGATAGATAAGAAAAAATAGAAAACTATGTCTATGTACCGAGCGAACCAATGACTATTCATGATTCCATAATATAATTGAATCAATTCCATACTGGTTCCAAATTAGAGGAATGTTATGGTAAAACTTCGTTTAAAACGATGTGGTAGAAAGCAACGTGCGACTTGAAGGACACGATCCGCCGTGGATTCTTATTCTTACATCCACCATTTTATATAGGAATGAAAGTGCTCTTGGCTCGACGTCGTTTGTTCTATTCTACTAGAACCCCTCTTTTTTATTGGGTTGTAATGTAAATAGTGCATGATGGAGCTCGGGTAGAAAGTATTTATTAATTTCTCAGAGGCAACGATCTAGGGTTAATGCCAATCAATAAATTGGAACAACTTCGTAAGTATATCTTCGATATAGAAATCGAAAAGATCCGATTCAAGCAAATTAAAAAATTTTTTGTTGGAAGGGTTAAAACTTTTTCGATCCACAGTGTATCGCGCACGAATCAACCATATGATTCTTTGATAGAAAGAAATCACAAAAGGGGTATGTTGCTACCATTTTGAAAGGATTAAGAAGCACCGAAGTAATGTCTAAACCCAATGATTTAAAACAAATATAAAGGATCCCAGAACAAGGAAACACCACTTCAATTGTCTCACGGATCCGAATAAAGAATCAAAATAGATTTTAAACGAGACAAAAAAAGGAGGGGTTAAAGACAACTCAATAAAAAAATATCTTAAAGAAAAATTTTTAAGATATTTGAGAATTAGTGAACTTGAGTTATGAGTACAAATGATTTTTTTTTCAGGAAGCTAAAAAAAAAATAACTATGAGTTAAATTATAGACTCATTTATTTTACGGATTCCTTTTCTATTTATTCTAATTTTATCCATAGACAAAACTTCTAATCATTTTTTCTCGAGCCGTACGAGGAGAAAACTTCCTATACGGTTCTAGGGGGGGTTCTTTTTGATCTACATCTATCCCAATGAGCCGTCTACCGAATCGTTGCAATTGATGTTCGATCCCGAAGAGAAGGAAGAGATCTTCGGAAAGTGGGTTTTTATGATCCTATCAAGAATCAAACTTATTTAAACGTTCCCGCGATTCTCTATTTCCTTGAAAGAGGCGCTCGGCCTACAGGAACTGTTCAGGATATTTTAAAAAAAGCAGAGGTTTTTAAGGAACTTTACCCTAATCAAACGAAATACAATTAATTAAATTAAGGAAATAAAAACTAAGGGTAGGATAGTGATTTCTATATCATTTTGGATATCTTTTCTATACTATGTTTTTTTATTTCCTTCTTTTCTTGCTCTATTCATATTCATATCTATTTACTTTAGAATATTTTGAAAACCTATTTGATTGATCCTCACAAAATAAAAAATTCTGGCATTACCTGCAATCGTGTGGTTTTCATTCGAACTCTAATACCAAGTAAGAAACAAGGAATCGCAGTTCTTTATTCGACTTATATATATATGGATTCAATATACTATTGAAAACCGTTTTTCTACTTCTTCTTTATTTATTCTCCACCTAAATAAAATTTTTAGTTTATATGCATATGCAGTGCCAATCCAACACAAGTCTCCTTTTTACTATTATCTCAATTTAAGTTCTTGGATTTTTTACAGCGTATTCTTTTATTAACCTTTATATTATATTGACAACATTGTATCGAACAAATATAATTCATCGTGATAAGCAGCTCTATTTATTTCCGTCCTATAGGTTTTATTTTTTACCTGTTGATTCAAATGATGGGTTCGTTGGATTAGAATTGATACCCAGATTTTTTATTGAATAGTGGATAATATAGAAATAGGGGATGGTCTAGCATTTTTCTTTATTTATTTGATCAGTAAATTTTTTATTTTTTCATTTGATTTAGTCATTTTTATGTTCCAAATATATTATTTTTTATTTTTATACTTTTTCGGATTTTTTTTCGTAGATTAATGCTTCGTATTTTTATTTAGTAGATTAATGCTTTGATTTAATCATTTTGTTTTATTCTGAGTGTATCTACATATCCTTTTTCTATTTGGGTTGCTAACTCAACGGTAGAGTACTCGGCTTTTAAGTGCGGCTAGGATCTTTTACACATTTAGATGAAGCGAGACATTCGTCCATACCATCGGTAAAGTTTGGAAGACCACGACTGATCCTGAAAGGGAATGAATGGAAAAAATAGCATGTCGTATCAATTAAGAGTTCTGAGAATATTTTATTCTTTCCGGCTCGGCACAAAGCCTTCTTTAACTTTTTAAATTTCAATTATTGAAGGGGAGCAAACCGAAGTCAATTTTAAGTTGGGTCGAATTAATAAATGGATAGGGCCCCACGGCTTCAATTAATTTCATTTTGATTATAGGGAAAGAAAAAAGCAACGAGCTTCCGTTCTTAATTTGAATGATTACCCGATCTAATTAGACGTTAAAAAAATATTAGTGCCCAATACGGGAAGGCTTTCTCCCAGGAATGTATTCTTGATTTTTTTATGAATCCTAAATATTAGCATTATCCATTCCATAATGGAGATGTATGTGTATAAGAAACAGTATATTGATAAAAAAATTTCCAAAATCAAAAGAGCGATTGGGTTGAAAAAAAGTAAAGGATTTCTAATCATCTTGGTATCCTATAATGAAAACGAACATAAATACTTAAATTTAAATGGAAAAAGAGAGGATAGAGAATCCGTTGATAAGTTTATCTGTATCCGAGGTATCTATTTGGTTTGTACTATAATACCTTGTTTTGACTGTATCGCACTATGTATCATTTATAACTCCCAAAATCCTCTACCTTTCATTTAAATAGAATTTCAAATGGATAAATCTCAAATCTATTTAGGGCTAGATAGATCTCAACAAAACTACTTCTTATATCCACTTATCTTTCAGGAGTATATTTATGTACTTGCTCATGATCATGGTTTAAATAGATCTATTTTGTTGGAAAATGCAGGTTATGACAATAAATGCAGCTTACTAATTGTGAAACGTTTAATCATTCGAATGTATCAACAGAACTTTTTTGTTAATGATTCTAAACAGACTCCATTTGTGGGGCACAACAAAAATTTTTATTCGCAAGTAATGTCAGAGGTTTCTTCAATCATTATGGAAATTCCATTGTCTCTGCGATTAATATCTTCCCTAGAAAGGAAAGCGGTAGTTAAATCCAATAATTTACGATCAATTCATTCAATATTTTCTTTTTTAGAGGACAACTTTTCACATTTAAATTATGTATTAGATATACTAATACCTTACCCAGCCCATCTGGAAATCTTGGTTCAGGCTCTTCGCTATTGGATAAAAGATGCTTCCTCTTTGCATTTATTAAGATTCTTTTTCCATGAGTGTCATAATTGGGATAGTCTTATTACTTCAAATTCAAGGAAAGCCAGTTCTTCTTTTTCAAAAATAAATAAAAGACTATTCTGCTTCCTATATACTTCTCATGTATGTGAATATGAATCTAGCTTCCTATTTCTCCGTAACCAATCTTCTCACTTACGATCAACATCTTCTGTAGCCCTTATTGAACGAATATATTTCTATGTAAAAATGGAGCATCTTGCAGAAGTCTTTGCCAGGACTTTTCAAGCGAATTTATGGTTGTTCAAAGATCCTTTCATGCATTGTGTTAGGTATCAAGGAAAATCAATTATTGCTTCAAAAGGGACGTTTCTTTTGATGAATAAATGGAAATATTACTTTGTCAATTTCTGGAAATCCCATTTTTACCTGTGGTCTCAACCAGAAAGGATTTATATAACCCAATTATCCAATCATTCCCTTGACTTT